CACGTAATGGATCTTGAAGTACTATTTCTGCATCTCCCTGACCAAATCCGCCCACATTAGGATTACTTGTCAATGGTTGATCCAATTTGATAGATTCACCTTCTGAAACAAGAAGTTCTGGCCCCGGAGGGATAATATCAACCACTTGACGTCCATCCTCCGCTATGGTTATTTCGTATCCCCCCTTTTCTTTTCGTAGGATTTTGCTTACTATACCTGATGCTGTAGCATTATAAACTGTATTGTTACTCTTGCTCCCGTCAGGATAAATTTGGCCCCTTCCTCTGTTTCCGCCTACGTATATAGGATATTTTAAGAAGTGAATGTCTTTCTTAGTAGCGGGGTCGGGCGAAAGAATAGGAAAGGTGATTTCACTATATTTCTGACCAGGAACAGGGCCTATGACAAGAATATTTTTTTGGTTGGGGCGATAGCTCTGAAAAGACAGATTGCCCATCTTTTCTTTTATCTCGGGGGAAATACGATCGGGAGGCGCTAATTCAAAACCCTCTGGTAAAATAAGAACCGCCCCCACATTCAAACCCCCTTTTTTCCCACTAGCAAGAACTTGTTTCACTTGCATATCATAAGGAATTCGAACAACTGCTTCAAATACAGTATCAGGAAGTACCGTTTGCGGTACCTCAATATCCACTGGTTTATTAGCTAAATGGCAATTGGCGCATACAATACGTCCAGTCGCTTCTCGTGGATTTTCATAACCCTGCTGTGCAAAAATGGGATATGCATTTGAAATGGATGTACGAGTTATTATATATATCATTAGCGATATGGAAACAGATCGAGTAATCTGTTCCTTTATCCAAGAAAAAGTATTTCTAGTTTGCATGGTCCAACCATTGATCCCGAAAATTTCTACAATAAATTGGGGTAGGTTACTAATGGAGTTTCCTATCCACGATTCTGTTATTTACTGGAATAAATTGACTGGATTAATATATAGGAATATAGGATGAATCCCCGGGATGGGTAGAAATCTAAAGCGATTTTCAATGCTTTGCTTATGTACAACTGCAAAGTAAGAAACATTCTAATTGGATTAGGTAGATAATTTTTCAGTCATTCATTGAATGATAAATCACTACAAGTGACGGAGATACGCGATTTAAATAACGGAAAATCCAATATTTTAAAATTGTATCTAGAATGACTGGAAAAGTGGAAACAAGGCCAGATATAATTTGATCATTATGAACAAATCCAAAATCCTTGTAGACAAAGCCAATCAGCAGTTCCCAACCATGGGGCGAATGAAATCCGATACATAAATCAGTTAATAAAAGAAGAGAAAAAGCTTTTATTGTGTCACTTAAGTTATATAGGAATTCCTGAGCCCAAGAGTTAAGAATAACAAGTTCTTTATTACCCAAAATAGAATAACCGCTTAGAATAATGAAACAGATTATATTTGTCGAGAAGTGCAAAATCGTATGAATACGACCCTCGTTGTGTATCTTGATTAATTGGATTGTTTCTTTGTGAATTCCTATACGAAGGTTTTGTAGATGTGTCTCCGAGTATTCCTTGATCATTTCCTCTAAGAAGAGGAGTTCCTCCAATTCTCTGAATTTTTCTAGAATACTCTTTTCTTCAATATCATTCAAAAAAATTTCGGATTGCCTAGTATTCCACCAATAAGTAACCCATGATTCCATACTTTTTTGAAATGAGAGAGAAATCCACCAGGGCAAAAATACTATAGATGCAAGATATAAAAGAGGAGTGAATGCTTTCTTTTTTTCCATTTTTTCGTCTGTGAATTGTTAATGAACCCATCTCATTCGTCGACTCTATGTAATTGTGAAAATTGAGTGGCAAAAAACGACAGAAATTAGCTAGTTATTCTTTATTTTTATTATAAGTATAAGAGATCCAATTTTTTGGTCATTAAGGAGCACAAAAAATAGAAAAAGAAGCTTCAAAAAATTACAAGATATGATCTATTTGAAGTCTCAATTCCAACAAGTAAAAAGGGAGGGAATTTCCTTATTTCGAAATGGTTGATTATGAGATATTGGATTTGTTTCTTTTTGAATTGGGTTGTGTATATTTCGATACATATAAAAGATCCCCAAAAGAGTTTTTTTATACTTATTCCATATATGTCTGCTTTGACTCGAATGAATGTTTTGAAGAAACCTCAATTAAGTTATGGTATAGAAAAAGAGGATTCTTGCGTTTTTTGCTCTCCTGCTGAGAAAGCATTCATTTCTCGGCTTCATTTATTATTATTAAAAAACTTCAATTGGTACACGCAAGAAATAGGCCAATTCAGCAGCTTTTTGTTCCATTTCCCGTGGAGTAAAATTCTCATCAGTACGAGTCAATGGAATGGCTCCCTGGCCTCTGATATCTATATAAAGGACACGACGAGCAAAAATACCCTCTTTAACTTCTATTCTGACGGACTGAATATCTTTTATAAGAAATCGGAGGAAGACCCGACGATTTTTTCCAGGAAATCCCCAACGAAAGATACACACTATTCCATCTTTTCTATCAAATCGATCATAACCACTACCTACATTCCACGAAATTGTGCACCACAAATAGGAGCTAATAAAAAGACCCGCGATCCCATAGAAAGACATCACAATTCCTTGTGGAAAAAAAACTATTTCCTGAGACGGAAATAAAGATATCAAATTTCTACCAAGATAACTCGAGGTTCCAACCAACAAGAATCCTAATGAACCTAAAAAAAGGATAACAGCCCAGCAGAAATTACTTGTTTTTCGAGCCCCCGTTATAGGTTCTATCCATATATGTTCTGATCGACAACTCATACTTGATCCAGTTGCTTTTTTTGGAATTGAGAGAATACCCCAAATGAATTTGACTTTAGTCCGTTTGTTTCCGAAGTAACTCGCATCAACTAGCACTAGTTTGATGTGAACCTTTAGGAGTAATTCATTAAATTGGTTAGATCTAAACTAATAACATACCCTTCGTATGATCTCACTAAAGATAGCCACATGTATATAGATAGACCAACTTTACAGTTCAGCCATCCGCCGAGTTGGGTCTATTTGAAAATAGCTAGAATATAGCATTTTTGGGAGATTTTCGGCGGAAGCCACTTATACCAAATATACCAATATACCAAATATACAAAATTTTGCTAAATGGATATCTGTGTTATGATACAAGCGTTAGTTAAAAAAAAAAAATAGATGAGATTTTGTGCCCTCGCCTCTAAACAATTTTGTTTTTTTGAATATGAAGAAATAAAGAAGCTATTGCGATTGCCGGAAATACTAGGCCTACTAAAGGGACCAAAACAGAGGGAAAGGTAAGATTTGTCATAGAATGGGTACCTCGATTTACTATTTGTACCTGTTATTATTATTTAGATTTTATATTTTATAATATAAAGATATCTTATTATATATAAAGTATAAAGATATCTTATTAGAATTTGATATTGAAAATTCTAAATAAATAAAGATATCTTATTATTTTATAAAATTATATTTTATAATATAAAGATATCTTATTAGAATTTTCAAATTCTAAATTGGAATTATTATTACTTATTATCTAATCTATCTAATCTAATATTAATAAATATAGATATAAGTATCTAGCTAAGTGAGTTATAGAATGTAGTTTTTCATCTTTCTACATGAAAGATTTGAAAGGATATGGATGAGATATTTTTTTCTTCATTTTTTTGCTCTTGTCTTCGAATTTCATTTACTAAGCAAAAACTCTCTTAAAAATGAATTAGATTCTATTTATTTAGATTCTATTTATATTGAAGGGTTTGTTAGAATCCCATCCAGCAGGGATTCTTAGTCAAAATAGGATTATCGTAATAGAAAGATAAAAAATTCTATATTTTCTATATTTTAATTATATATGACGAGAAGAAGATATTTTTTTATTTGCCTAATTCACGAAAATAAGAATTTCCTCTTTTATCTTGTTGATAGAGACCTTGATCAATAATCAATAATCAGGAATATAGAAAAAGGGGCGGATTTTCGATTTTCTGTGACTTTTGCTTCTTTATACAATTAGATCTTATGTCAACAAAGAAAACCCCATTCGTCTAATTTTGACTTGGATTCCGATATACTAATTACTTGTTTGCTCAAAATAATTGAACTTAATGTTCTAATTTTGATTCAAAGGAAAGAAAGTGTGGAGTTCAAATAACTCACTCAGAACGCTTTTTAAAGGATTACGTGGTACGATTAGATCGAATAAGCCCTTCTGGAATAAATACTCAGCCGCTTGTGAACCTTCGGGTACTGTTTTATTCAATGTTTGTTCAATTACTCTTTTACCCGCAAAGGCAATGTAGGCATTGGGTTCGGCAATAATAATATCCCCCAACATACCAAAACTAGCTGTCACCCCACCAGTAGTAGGAGATGTAAGGATTGGTACATAGAATAACTTTTTATTTGATTGATAATCATATAAAGCAGAAGATATTTTAGCCATTTGCATCAAGCTCAAACTTCCTTCTTGCATGCGTGCTCCTCCGGAAGCACACACTATAATAAGAGGTAGAAATTCTTTAGTAGCGTATTCAATCAAACGGGTAATTTTCTCACCGACTACGGATCCCATACTACCCCCCATAAACTGAAAATCCATAACCCCAATTGCTACGGTAATACCGTTTAATTGCCCTATGCCTGTTTGAACAGCCTCGGTTAATCCTGTCTTTCTTTGATAAGAATCGATACGATTTTTATAAGGCTCTTCCTCGGAATGAAATTCAATGGGATCCAGAGAGACCATATCTTCATCCATAGGCTCCCAAGTACCCGGATCGATCAAAAGTTCGATTCTATCAGAACTACTCATTTTCAAATGATATCCACATTGTTCACAAAGATTCATTTTTGATTTAAAAAATTTCTTATAATTTAATCCATAACAATTTTCGCATTGAACCCACAAATGCCTGTATTTTTGAGTTACATCCAGATCAGTAGAACTTTCTCGTATAGTTTGATCACTCC